GAAGGAAAGATCCTGCTTTTACTATGATGAAAAATTTTCGATTTTGATCGCTTTATAGTTTATAGTTAGAATTGATTGGTTGTACCTACCCAAGAATCTAGAATGATTCACTATTCACTCGATTTTAGGTTTTTGGGTCATAATCATTATGTAGGAGAGATGGCCGAGTGGTTGAAGGCGTAGCATTGGAACTGCTATGTAGGCTTTTGCTTACCGAGGGTTCGAATCCCTCTCTTTCCGTACCTTCACCTAATTCATCGATCTTACTAACCACAATAGATCAAATAGCAATGGATACGACTATTCCAACAGTTAGACCTTTCTTTGATAAGGATTCTCTATTCCTAATGGCTGTGGTACGGAAAATACTGTGAAAGAAAAGAGTAGAGTAGACAAGGAATGAAAATCTCCCTCTCGGTCTATGATACCTAAATGGAAGAAAAATCCGGATCAAACCCTTATTTATCTTAACTTTAGGTTAATTTACTTCGCCGAAAGGGAGCAAAATGGGCGAACCCTTATTCTTATTAGTGTTGATTTTCCTTTTTGTTAGGTTTAAGTCTGACGAGAATAATATTCTACAACTAGCAATTCATTTATTTTCAAACCGACCCATTTACTATCTATTATTTGATTGACTAATCCTTTATATTGGAATGGTTGAAGAGTCAAATGGTTTGGCAATTCCTCATGGGGGGATGAATCGAGAGAATTTTGAATTAGAGCTTTAGATTTTTGTTCATCCCTCGCCGCAATAGTATCTCGGGGTTTGCAGCGATAACTTGGTATATCTACTATACGACCATTGACTAAAATATGTCTATGATTAACTAATTGGCGAGCTCCCGGAATAGTCGGAGCCATACCCAACCGAAAAAGAATGTTATCCAGGCGCATTTCAAGTAATTGTAATAAAACCTGACCTGTTGACCCTTTTGCCTTTCCGGCGATACGAACGTATTTAAGTAATTGTCGTTCTGTAAGACCATAATGAAAACGCAATTTTTGTTTTTCTTCTAGGCGAATTCGATATTGGGATTTTTTCCCGGAACGCGATTGGTTTCTAAGATCACTTCCAGCTCTGGGCCTTTTATTAGTTAGCCCTGGTAAAGCCCCCAGGCGGCGTATTTTTTTGAAACGAGGACCTCGGTAACGCGACATAAAGACTCCTTCTTCTTATTTATATTTAATTATTAATTCTTATTGATGAAATTTCATTCTACAGAATAAACCTAAACTAAAAATGAACTAAATTCTAAATAAAGCGAAATTTACTGAAGTATTATTCTATTAAAGAATAATGAGATGAGTTGGATAAATATCCAGATCTTTATATTCTATATAGAAAAAGAAAAGGATTCTTTTCGTGAGATAGTTGGAAATTCCTATCACATAATAAAAAAATGGCTTTTGCCAAAAGAGGAAGACATTTTTTTCAATATTCTTTGAAATCAAAGATGCATTATCAATCATGTAAAACATCGAATAAAATAAATAAAATAAATAGAGAAAAGCCGACTATCGGAATCGAACCGATGACCATCGCATTACAAATGCGATGCTCTAACCTCTGAGCTAAGCAGGCTCACATAACATAAATTCCACATGCATAGGAATTCAATAAACTCTTAGAATCTTTGCTATTCACTATTATACTATTTTAATTCTTAGCTATTCATATTCGCTATTCATAATGAATATGAATATATTAAAGAATAGAATATAGAATTTGAAATAACTGTTAAATATTATAGAAGATAACGATTAATCTAGCGATATAGAATTTCCTTTTTTTTATCACAATTAAAATAAAAAAAAGAATCGACCGTTCAAGTATTCTAAATTTCATGGGGAAATGAGTGGAAGAGAGACAGATGTATAGCGTATGTATCCACCTATATTGAATTGCCGATACAGAAATGATAAAATCGTTTTTGATTAGACCGAATATGAGCCTCCTATAGATATAGAAGATGAAAGAAGATAGACAAGAAATCAAAGACAAAGAGGAGAAAACACTTTTTCGAGACAGGAATCGGCATCTATCTAATGAATTCAATGCTACCGGTATAAAAAAAAGGGAACGAGATCACAATGAGATTTTCATCTCAAAAAGGGGGATATGGCGAAATCGGTAGACGCTACGGACTTAATTGGATTGAGCCTTGGTATGGAAACTTACTAAGTGATAACTTTCAAATTCAGAGAAACCCTGGAATTAATAAAAATGGGCAATCCTGAGCCAAATCACGTTTTCCGAAAACAAACAAAGGTTCAGAAAGCGAAAATCAAAAAGGATAGGTGCAGAGACTCGATGGAAGCTGTTCTAACGAATGGAGTTGATTGTCTTACGTTAGTAGAGGAATCCTTCTATCGAAACTTCAGAAAGAAGGATAAACCTATATACATAATACAGAAGAATTGTTGTCAATCGATTCCATATTGAAGAAAGAATCGAATATTCATTGATCAAACCATTCACTCCATAATCTGATAGATC